TTTCGATTCCAGCGAATGATGACGCTATAGCTTCAATCCGATTAATTCTTAACAAACTAGTATTTGCAATTTGTGAGGGTCGTTCTAGCTATATAAGAAATCCTTGATTAATAATAAGATAAATTACTTTGGGAACTCCATAGATTTATGGAATCGGTTACTATTCCGCAATTTCAAAAAAGAGATAAAAATAACTGGGAATATTATGTGATTAGTTGGTATACAAAATATACAATTTAAAAAAGAGATGGTTGAATCAAAATAATTCCTTTTATTAAATTAAATCTGGCAGAGGGCAATATGAATGTTCTATCATGTTCCATCAATACACTAAAAGGGTTATACGATATATCCGGTGTGGAAGTAGGCCAACATTTCTATTGGAAAATAGGAGGTTTCCAAGTACATGCCCAAGTACTTATTACTTCTTGGGTCGTAATTGCTATCTTATTAGGTTCAGCCACTATAGCTGTTCGGAATCCACAAACCATTCCCACTGATGGTCAGAATTTCTTCGAATATGTTCTTGAATTCATTCGAGACGTGAGCAAAACTCAGATTGGAGAAGAATATGGTCCCTGGGTTCCCTTTATTGGAACTATGTTTCTATTTATTTTTGTTTCTAATTGGTCAGGGGCTCTTTTACCTTGGAAAATCATAGAGTTACCTCATGGGGAGTTAGCCGCACCCACGAATGATATAAATACTACTGTTGCTTTAGCTTTACTCACATCAGTGGCATATTTTTATGCAGGTCTTACCAAAAAAGGATTGGGTTATTTCGGTAAATACATTCAACCAACTCCAATCCTTTTACCCATTAACATCTTAGAAGATTTCACAAAACCCTTATCACTTAGTTTTCGACTTTTCGGGAATATATTAGCTGATGAATTAGTAGTTGTTGTTCTTGTTTCTTTAGTACCTTCAGTGGTTCCTATACCTGTTATGTTCCTTGGATTGTTTACAAGCGGTATTCAAGCTCTTATTTTTGCAACTTTAGCTGCGGCTTATATAGGAGAGTCTATGGAGGGTCATCATTAACTAGTTTTCGAAATAGTCTTTTTTTTTAGCTTAGCCCAACGCAATGTATGCCTGGGTCAAGATAATCTACTTAAGGAACATAACTATACAAATATGGTATATATGATCTATAATCTATAGTAATAGCAAAAAAGATTACTATATTAGGGAATTATTATAATTAGGGAATTATTATAAAAAAAAAGGAAAGAGATCTAAAAGATCTTTTTCCTAAATTTCCAGTTTGGCCCTTTTATATCATACCTCCCTCCAATGAATATTGTATATTATATTGTTCAGTCAATTCCAAATATTAGGAGTTATAATTTAAATAAGAATTTTTATGGTATTATGACGTGCGATTAAATAAAAAATAAAAAAAGGATGTTCCATGGAACAATTCACATTTCAGTTGATTTCATTCAATTCAACAATTGACCAAAAGAAAATTATAATAAATAATAAAATTGCATGAACTTAGATCAATCAAATACTGATATTTTTATGCAATAATTCGGCCTAATGAATTCTTCCATTTAGCATTTATATATTGGATACATCCATGTCCGATAATGATAAATAAAAGGAATAAAATCAAAGAGTTTACAAAAAATGAGAGTCATAAAAAAAGGTTTAGTTAGGAGAGGGGGGTCGAACTAGGTATATATAATCTAATGGCTATAAGCCAACTTTTGTGGATGTTTCGAGGAATGATTAGAGAATATGATTGAATCTATGATACGAATAATTGGTTTACATTATCGAAGAAATGCATGTATATGTGATAATTGACTAGTTACTAGTTATATATGAACTAAAGATATATCTAATTTGTTCTACTACTGTGAATTTAGATGGGGATTCCAATAGAAGTCCTTTTAGAAGTCCTTCCGTTTCGTCTGTGACTGTGAATTGAATGAATAAAGAGACGAAATTAAAATCAAGAAAAAGAACGAAGAATTCAAAGAATGGTTCAGAACAAAAAAAGTGGAAGAACTAAAGTCGTATGGATTCACAAAGACAAAGACTTCGTGGGGGATAGGAACTAAAAAGAAATATCGAAGTAGTTCGGATGATTCAATAATATTATTACTTCAATTCGGAGTTCTTAGTTTGGATGAATCTTAGCGATGGAATAATTAAGTTATAATTCATTGGTTGATTGTATCATTAACCATTTTTTTTTTTGGTACGAGGAACTTATCATGAATCCACTGATTTCTGCCGCTTCCGTTATTGCTGCTGGATTGGCCGTAGGGCTTGCTTCTATTGGACCTGGAGTTGGTCAAGGTACTGCTGCAGGCCAAGCAGTAGAAGGTATTGCGAGACAGCCCGAGGCTGAGGGAAAAATACGAGGTACTTTATTACTTAGTCTGGCTTTTATGGAAGCTTTAACAATTTATGGACTGGTTGTAGCATTAGCGCTTTTATTTGCAAATCCTTTTGTTTAGTTTAATCCTAGAAATCCGAAAAATGC